TAAGGGGGTTAATAGAACGAATCACACTTTTACCACTAAACTATACCCGCTACAATCCGATTATTGTATACAAATGGACTTTTTGTCGAACAAGGGAATTGAACGTAATTAAGATAGGATCATAAAAGAATCATGAAAATTAGAGTGTTGATGTTTTTCGTGGGGGGACTTAATAAGATTAGGAAAAGAGGGTTCATTTAAATAACAAAATAACAAGTTTTGTCTTTTCTTTTGCTAGAGGAGTTTTTTTGATAGATACGGCTGGACAAAACCGCGGAAATCCTAACATAAAAATGCATTGTGTAAGAATCCACAGTTTCCTTTTTTTCTTTATTTCAGTAAAGTCAAAAAGAAAGTAAATAAAAAAGGAAGAAAGGATAATAAGAAATAACACTTTGATTTTATATAATATAAGAATGGAAATAGTCCTTCTTCTTTTTGTTGTTGCTTTTATAGCAAACATTTTTGTTTTCAAATCAGATAAATCATTTTATCTATTATTTGTTGAAACAAAAAAGGGCCCGGCTAGGTACTGACCAGGCCAGGCCATGGGAATAAACTCTTTCGGACAAAATAAAAGTAAGGAGGTCTTCTTTATTTTTATTTATATTGTATTTTTGAGCCCTTACTTTATCTAAATGGAATTACTGATAAAAGTTGTATCTATCTATATAATAAAGATAAAATAATAAAGATAAAGGGAGAGAAAAAAGAGAGAGAAAGAAAGACTTTTTTTCAACCCCTACTTTATGTGTAATGTACCTTACTTTATACATTATGTGTAATGTAACATAGTAATTAATTATCTTTTTTTTTTCAATTGGGAGAGATGGCTGAGTGGACTAAAGCGTCGGATTGCTAATCCGTTGTACGAGTTATTCGTACCGAGGGTTCGAATCCCTCTCTTTCCGTTGATGACTTGATATTTGATTTATCTTTCAAATTTCCCCAACCCTTAGTTAAACGTGGAATAGATAAAATCCCGAGAAATTTGAAAAATCAAGTAAGGAAAACGAAAAAAAAAAAGCCTTTTTTATTTTATTCTTCGCGTCCGGGATTACGTCCCGGATCATTAGATAGGAATCCAAAGATGAAGAGAGAAACAAAGAATATCACTACTGTGTAAACAAAGAGTTTGAGAGTAAGCATTACACAATCTCCAAATCATTTTTTGAAAAAAAAAGAGAATAGATCCTCCATTTTTATACCACATATCCTATTTTGACACCAAGAAATGAAGTACTTTCTACCAATAGAAAAGAATGTTCAAAAATGAAAATTCATTTGTAATAAGAGTCTTTTATTACAAAAATCTTCTTTCATACCTACAATTCGATATTGTGGGGAACCCTAAGCCTATTAGGGCCTTTCACTGGAAAAAGGTCAGAATGGGGAAATGGGATGATCCAGATTTATCGCAGCTCTCCAAGAATTTCAATGTTTGAATCGAGGGTTCATATTGTAAGACTTATCCGATCTTATCAATTGTTAGAATTTTTTTCCTCGAATAAATCATGAATTTTCTAGGATAGTATTAAAGATCTCATCGAAAACTTACAGCGGCTTGCCAAACAAAGGCTAAGAGAAAGAAGAGCACCGGTATGACTGGCATAAAATTCACGATTGGATTCAAAAAAGCATAGGCCTCGGGCAATTTGGCGACGAAAAAACTACTCGAATAAAGGGCAGAATTAAGACAGATACAGATCAAACTAAAGATATTAAGCATAACAGACATTTTGTTCTTGGAGATAATTGCATTTTGATTGAGTTATTGATATAAGGAAAAAGAAAGTAAAGTAAGGTAGACCAAAAAATCTTTCTTTTTCTTTGAACTCACCCAATCAAAAATCCTCCATTTCTCAAAGGAGAATAGAAGAAATCATACTTTCATACAATATCTTAATTGAATTATATGTAATGATCAATAAATTCAGTTTAATTCTATATCTACACGTGTCAAAATCCTAGCCAAAATCTAATTTATTCTATAGATATTTGGACTGGAATTGACGAACAATCAATACCAATATTAGTCTTTATTAGTGTCGAATAGAAATCGAAATGGGGCGTGGCCAAGCGGTAAGGCAACGGGTTTTGGTCCCGCTATTCGGAGGTTCGAATCCTTCCGTCCCAGAGCATATCCATTCTATCAGAATAAAGATTGTGTTTTTGAAAAAACTTTCTGTTTAAAGGTCTAATATTGGATCGAATGTGATTCTAGTTTCTGATTTTTAATGATTCTTCTCTGAATCATATCTTTTTTTTTCACAAACCGGAATCTAGTTTAACTGACACGCGGATGTAACCGAATCTAGTTGTAATCCAGGTAAGATGGGAACATAGATCACAAGGGTTTGAATTCAAAAAAAAAAGTAGGGCGGGCTTTTCATCATATGCTCAGTCCCTTCATATTCATACTGAAGGAAGTTAGTTACTTAGAAAAACCTTACGTCCCATATCTAATTGAATTTTCAATGGTGCATTTTGAATGGAAATG